CGCCTAATTGAGCGCGTCTAGCATATTTTTTGACAGTAGCAGGATCACTATAACTGACTCCGTTTAGTTCACCACCATAGAACTCAACCGTTACACCTACTTGTTCGACACTATACTTCGACTCTGCCCTTCGAAAAGGAACATCGGCTCTAACAATTCCATCTCCGTCTACCAAAACAACTGGAAATGTTTCAAAAAAAGTAGGCATACGGCGTACAAAAAGTTCACGCCCTTCTTTATCTCTAAAGATAGGATGTCCTAACCATCCAACAGCTATTCCATCCCCGTTGTCCATGGAACCTGCTCTGAACAATCCACCTTTTGCAGGATTATTGCCAATGTAATCATAAAAAGTTAATTTTTCGGGAATTTTAGACCAAGCTTCGGATAAATTTTGATTTTCGGCTAGCCCGGCACTAACTCTTCGATATATTTCTTGCTGGAAGTATCCTTGATCCCATTGATAACGCGTGGGACCAAATAATTCAATCGGGGTAGTTGCTGAACCATACCACATAGTTCCAGCAACAACAAAAGCTGCAAAAAAGACAGCAGCGATACTACTGGAAAGGACAGTTTCAATATTTCCCATACGTAATCCTTTGTATAAACGTTGGGGCGGACGGACACTAAGATGAAATAGGCCCGCCAATATGCCCAATGTACCGGCTGCAATATGATGAGAAGCTATTCCTCCCGGGACAAAGGGATCAAAACCTTCCACCCCCCATGCCGGACTTACTGGTTGTACCTTTCCAGTTAATCCATAAGGGTCGGAAACCCATATTCCAGGACCATACAATCCAGTTACATGAAAAGCGCCAAACCCAAAGCAAGCTACCCCTGAGAGAAATAAATGAATTCCAAAGATCTTGGGCAAATCCAAAGAAGGTTTTCCTGTACGCTCATCAAAAAATATTTCTAGATCCCAATACACCCAATGCCAAATAGCTGCTAAGAAACACAAGCCAGAAAACACAATATGCGCCCCAGCCACACCTTCATAACTCCAAATACCCGGATTGCTTATAGTTCCTCCTGTGATATTCCAACCACCCCACGAATTGGTTATTCCTAAACGAGTCATGAAGGGTATAACGAACATACCTTGTCTCCACATCGGATCGAGAACGGGGTCAGAGGGATCAAAAACTGCTAATTCATATAGAGCCATCGAACCGGCCCAACCAGCAACCAACGCTGTATGCATTATATGAACAGACAGCAAACGACCGGGATCATTCAATACGACAGTATGAACACGATACCAAGGCAAACCCATGGAAATACCCCTTATATTCACGAAAAATAAACACTATGTAACTTTATTGCACTGGAAAAAATATGTTATAGATCTCCCCTTTTTATTTTTAAGTGGAGAAAGAATTACTATTTTTTTTTTCTATTCTTTATTTTTAGTAAAAATATAACAATTCTGTTTGTAGGAACAAAAAAAAGAGAAGCAAATCTATTTTATACCCGATAAGTACCAATACGCAATGGTGAGCTGACTCCATTTTTTATGAGCAAACACATAGAGATTTGTTCATCATTCAAAGGACTTATTCATAAAAATTTGACCCTATTCGTTTTGGCTTCCTTATATTTTGATATTTCTATATATATATTTTCTATTTTTTCGAAATTCTAAATAGAAATTCTAATCAAAATAGAAATCCACGCATAAAATATTCCAAAATTTTACTAAAATCCTAGTAAATTATAAAGGTCAATATTCTTAAAACAAGAAACTCATTGTTACGTTTTCACATCAAAGTGAAATAGAGTACTTAATCTTTTTTCTTTCATTTAATGCCTATTGGTGTTCCAAAAGTCCCTTTTCGACATCCTGGAGAAGACGATTCACTTTGGATTGACTTATAGTGCGACTTGTCAGATATATTGGGTCATACGGAATTCACCCGTTCTCTCACCCGATTGAGATATCCTCTATTTTGCCCAAGAAAGATTGATTAAATCATCAAAAATTTGGAGCGTGAAGTGCAATCAAGTTCATATAGATCTATGCTTTTGAGGTACTCAATTTAATATTATTAATTAGAATAATTTATGGTTGCCTTGTTTAGACCAAAAAAATGAAGTATCCAGACTCCGTTTAGAAAAACCAATTGATAATATATCTATTATCATTACTACTTGTATCCTATTCTATTTAGAAATTTTTTATCAATTTTGAATAAGTTCGAATTGAAAATCATATTCAATGGAATAAAATAATATAATGAGTACGTCAAATATTTGACAGAAGCGTAAAATAAATAAAAAAAGAAAAAGAAGTTGTAACAAAAAGACGCGGTATTAGAGTATTTGCCCTATATGTGCAAATAAAAATCGGGCAGATCTTTACTCGGAGTAGAGCACAAACCTAAAAAAATTGAAGAAGCCCATTCAGGAACAAGAGAATGCCATCGTGATTTGAATTCAATCTCGATGAAGGAATACATCAATAAGAAGTTAGTTTGCTAAGTTTAATGAATTTTTTTTTTATTTTATAAGTAAACACGTCAAAACTCATTTTTATTAAAAAATAGAGGAAAAGCCCCCTCATTCAAAATAAAGGTTAAAAAGTACTCACTATCAAAAAAAGGAGGGCTGGCATCTACACATTGATTCTTTATTTTATTTTCGTGATTTTTGGTGAACCGTATGCATCAAAAGGTGCATGTACGGTTTCTAAAGGATAGAATTTTATCCTAATCAACCGACTTTATCGAGAAAGATTACTTTTTTTAGGTCAAGGTATTGATAGCGAGATCTCGAATCAACTTATTGGTCTTATGGTATATCTCAGTATAGAGAGCGAGACCAAAGATTTGTATTTGTTTATAAACTCTCCTGGCGGATGGGTAATACCCGGAGTAGCTATTTATGATACTATGCAATTTGTGCGACCAGATGTACAAACAGTATGCATGGGATTAGCTGCTTCAATGGGATCTTTTATTCTGGTCGGAGGAAAAATCACCAAACGTTTAGCATTCCCTCATGCTTGGCGCCAATGGGTTTTTATTTGAAAAAAAAAACACTATGCCTTCGCCATATGAAATATAAATATTAAGTAATAATAGCATGGCATTTCGAATTCGATATAGATATAACCAAAGTTTTTTGAAACATTAGATTATGTATCGAAAGAGTAGTATGAAATATTAAGGGTCTTTCTGATTTTATTCTACCAGGGACCCCTTTCAGCGTCACAAACGTTTTTGTTTTCGCACCGGAGGGCTCTTAACATTATTTATGTTATGAAAGAGTACAAAAAAAGATTATATTATTATTTTTTTTTTTCAATAAAAAAAAAAAAAAAAGAAACTTTGGGATTGCTGAATCACTAATAAAATAAAGCAACGGGACCACCATAGTATTTTTGCTTTTTACCTCTTCCCAAGGAAAGGGTGGTTATTGGATCATTTACTGATTTAAGCCTAGATTTTTTTTCGATGAAAGGTAAAATAAAAGTGAATTCTAGTGTGAAGCCGTATGCAATGCACAAACAATGCATGTACGGTTGTTCAATTCTCTCGTCTTTTCTTATTCTTTTTTATCTATTCCTGTCACTTTCTTATTTATTATATTTCTATTATTTATTATATTATGCGAGATAGAATAACCTTTTTTTTTTTTTATCATCAGGGTAATGATTCATCAACCTATTGCTGGTTTTTATGAGGCACAAATAGCAGAATTTGTCCTGGAAGCAGAAGAACTGCTGAAACTGCGTGAAATCCTCACAAGGATTTATGCACAAAGAACGGGAAAACCCTTATGGGTTGTATCCGAAGACATGGAAAGAGATGTTTTTATGTCAGCAACAGAAGCCCAAGCTCATGGAATTGTTGATCTTGTAGCAGTTGCATAAGAAATAGCAGGAATTTCACGCAAATCGCAATTGGATATTTTTATCTTAGCGGAATTTCAATTTAATATTCTATTATTTAATTAATAGTAAATAGTAATAGAATATTAATATAGAAAAAATTCATAATCATACGGTTACGATCGATCTAAACCAGCCCATTATGCATACGATTCAAGATGCCAACTATTAAACAACTTATTAGAAACACAAGACAGCCAATTAGAAATGTTACCAAATCCCCCGCTCTTGGGGGATGTCCTCAGCGCCGAGGAACATGTACTAGGGTGTATGTGCGACTTGTTTAGATCATGAACTTGGACAAAAGAAAGGAAAAACTTTTCCACTATCTGTGTCAGTACGGATGAATAGGATAGAATAGAAGAACCCCCTTCATTATCTAAAAAAAAAAGATCTATCATATTCGTCTATTGTGTATAAAATTTATGGTTTCATTGGTGCAAATTCAATCACCTCAATTTTCAATTTAAAACAAGAAAGAATTTCCCATTGGTAACAAATGATTATCCATTAAGCAGGGAAAATCTTATTAAATTAAAAGTTTAAAGGCCGAAAATTTATGCTCCTACTCTTGCAAGAGCGGACTAACAGGGTCAACGAATTAGCTAATCCTCATAATTAAATACCGTTACTATATAGATAGATCTCCTTGTGAAAGACCTAGTACTGGATAATTCATAGGTAGAGCAAAAGAATGTGAACTATACACGTTAACAATAGCATTGATTAAATGATTAAATGCAGGAGGGGGCTCCGGTGTATAGAGAAGACCTCACCGTTTAAGAAGTAACCATAGAAACGATGGAACCCACTATTTATCTATTTCTATTTACTGCTTTTTTTTATTTATTCGATTTTTGTTTGTGTTTGAGACCTAATATCAATACAGTTTCTTATTTCGAGATGAAATGGCTCAAAAAAAAAAAAAAGACAAAATCGTGGTTGGGAAGGTTATAGTAGCAAAAGCCGTTGGAATTTTTATTTTATACATTGGAAAAATCCGTTTTGTTATTATAGAAAAGGGGGAAAAGAATAACTGAAAGAAAAGAAATAAATTAGTTATTCATCAAAGTTTCGTGTATTCAATGACCAGAATTAGACGAGGATATATAGCTCGGAGACGTAGAACAAAAATTTGTTTATTCGTATCAAGCTTTCGCGGGGCTCATTCAAGACTTACTCGAAGTATTATTCAACAAAAAATAAGAGCTTTGGTTTCGTCCCATCGGGATAGAGATAGACAGAAAAGAAATTTTCGTCGTTTGTGGGTCACTCGGATAAATGCAGTAATTCGCGGAAATAGGGTATCCTATAGTTATAGTTATTTAGTAAATAATCTGTACAAGAAACAATTGCTTCTTAATCGTAAAATACTTGCACAAATAGCTATATTAAATAGGAATTGTCTTTATACGATTTCCAATGACATTAGAAAATAAGAAAATTGGGAGCAATCCATGGAATTTTTTCCATGGAATTTTTTGAAAAAAAAAAAAAAAATTCCGGGAAGGTAGAATAGAAATTGGTACGATAAAATATGACCGATAAAATAGGATGCTAATATGATCAAGTAAAGTAGTCAAACTAAAAAAAACATTCAATAAAAAAAAAGTTTCTTCCCCCCCAATTCGTTTTTTTTCTTACGACACGAAAATCCAATTTTGATTTTCAGATTTTTTGAACAAAACATCAATCTATGGTTGAATTCGAATTGGAATTTTGATCCAATTTCAATTGGAGTAAGCCTACTGGTTCTAAGATCAGTAGTTAGAGTGACCAACTCGCTTTTTTTCAAATTGTTTTTCATTATTAAGAAAAGGTAATAAAGATAAAATACGAGCTTGTTTTATAGCAATAGTAATTAATCGTTGTTGTTTTAAACTCAATCTATTCACCCGTCTAGATAATATTTTTCCTTGTTCACTAATAAATCGACTAATTAAACTCATGTTTCTATAATCAATTCGATCCCCCGATTGGATCGGGGGCAAACGCCTACGAAAAGATCGCTTGGACTTAAGGAAAAGTCGTTTGGATTTATCCATGGTTTGTTTATTCCTTATTTATTTCAAAAATCCTATTTCTTAATTCGAAATCATTTTTGATCCAATTGAACGAAATAGGACTTTTTTTTTTTTTTTTTTAGAATATTGAATATATATTGAATATATTTTTTTTTTTATATTAATTATATTAAATAGAAATATTTAATTAATTAATTAATATTTAATTATATTTTCCTTTTTTTTTTTTCTTTTTTTTATTTTTTATTTAAATAGAATAATAATATTTTATATAGAATATATTTCTATATTTATTTAATATATATAATTCGAATTTCGAATATATATATTAGCATAATATATTCTATATAGTAACATAAGATATTATATATTAGATAAGATTCTATATTATTCTATCTCATAGTAATATATATTTAATCTGTTCTTTAATATCATTTTAATCTTCCTTGGAAAGGGTGACACGCAAGCGAGCGGTTCCATCTATTTCTTTATTTCCCCGTGAATTGTATGTTTGTAACAATAGGGACAGAATTTTCTCAATTCCAATCGACTAGGCGTATTGTGTCGATTCTTTTGAGTAATATATCTCGAAATACCTGTTGATTTCTTATTAACACTCTTTCGAACACAACCGGTACATTCTAAAATAATCCTTACTCGAACATCTTTCCCCTTAGCCATAAACCTCCTTGAGATTTTGGGATTTTTTATTCATTCAACTCTTCTATATTTCCGATCTGAAGTGAAGAAGAAAGGAAGTAAAAAGAAGTGAAGTTGCTAACTCGAAATCCAAATTATGAAAGATTTCATTGCAACCAATATAGTTCTAATTATATTAATAATAATAAGTAATACAAAGATTTTAAACTCTATCTCAATTAGAAGTTTAGATGAGAATCACAGTAGTTAATTTAAGCGTCTTGTAGAATACTGTTGCGCTAACTACATTTCCACATTCCTTCTCTAAATTTAATTGAAGTTAATTTACTTTACTGAAAGCGCGGACCCCGCGTTCCGAGTTTTACTAAAGTTGAATCCACTTTTTTTTCTTTTCTAACCTTTTTGAAATTCAATAAAAAAAAAGAGGAGGGGAGTAGTAGTCGCAGATATTTAATTGTATCTCTAATCTTATTCACCCCCTCCCCCACGCGTTGATAACTAGAATGAAAAAAAAGGCAATGTCAATCCATCGGGAAAAAAACGATTGATCTCTATCAATAGGCCTGCTAAAGACGCAAACCATAGCGTACTTATTACCGGTGCCACGGATAGATATGTTTTTAGGTCTCGCATTTTGAATCCTCCTGCTTTTTTTGTTATTCTAATAAAAATTCTAATAAAAACTTTTTTATTATTCTAAATACATAATTCTAATACATATAGAATCAGATTCTATGTAATTCAAGGCGACTTGCATTTGTTTTGTACACGGAAATTCAAATTAAAATAAAATGTACAACAATTTGATAGATAAAATTTTCCTTTTCTTAAAAAAAAGATGGCCCCCTTTTTCCCCGACCATTCACGAAATTTGCGTAAGTTTATTTTTATTATTATATAATATAATCTATTATATGAGCTAAAATAATATATGATATGAGATAAAAAAGAAAAAATGATAATGGATATCAATGGGAAAAATGCAATTAAGTATGTGGAAAACAAAATGGGTATTCTTTACAATAACATTGTAAATCAATTACAAAGGGATGTAGCGCAGCTTGGTAGCGCGTTTGTTTTGGGTACAAAATGTCACGGGTTCAAATCCTGTCATCCCTATCTATTACTTCGTCTCTGAGCAATAACAAGGGATCAATTGAGATTAATTAAAATTGAAAATGGGAAGACCCAATTTTAAATATATATCATATTCTATCATAGTATAAGCATTCAAAATCGAGTGGAATTAAAAAAAGACTCTTTTTGACTTCTTTTTTACTTACAATCTCCTTTTTTGTAATTGTGATAAGAAAGCGCTCTTAGTTCAGTTCGGTAGAACGTGGGTCTCCAAAACCCAATGTCGTAGGTTCAAATCCTACAGAGCGTGATTCTCTTTTTGGTTTGTTAGGTCAAAATTTATACGGAAAAATGGAAGAGCACTCTGAAATTGACCTCCTCCTTTCTTTAATCCGCAGGAGGTCAAAAAAAAATACGGTGTTAATTAATATTAATCAAAGGTCTAACTGATCACCACGTCTATATTGTAAATATGCAGTTACGAATAATCCGGCCAAAGTAATAGGAATTAGCCCTAAGACAATTCCAAAGAGCAAAACTTCAATCATTTCAATTTTTTTTTTTTTTTGAAAAAAGGAAAAAGAGAGGTAATATCTATCCTTAAATATTAATCCATATTGACCAGAAATCTCAATAAACAAGAATTAGAAATGAACATGGTAAAGAACTAGAGAATAGGTGGAATACTGCAGAAAATTTTCGTTTTGTTTTTATTTTTAGAAACTGTTCATTCAATTAATTTCAAATAAGTCTTATCTTGCTCAGACCAATAAATAGAGCAGAGGTTATAGTTAAAGCCGCTAGTAGAAAACCGAAAAAACTAGTTACAGTAGGCATGAAGGAGCTAAATAAACTTTTTTTATACATATACTTGTAAAGCAAAGGCACTTTCCTAATTTTAATTTTTTGAAAGATAAGAGGATAAAGAAAAATACAAAATGAAAGAATAAGTTCAATTGATAATTTTTTTATTTTTTTTCTTTATCAAGCAGTTATTAATGATTATCATAATCAATTTTACACGGAACTAATAAAGTAAAAGTGGTAGTGGTATAGATAGAAAAGGAAATCAATTTGTCGTCTATAACATCTACTTAGACTCTCGTGATTCCGAATCGAATTAAGAGATTCGTTAACCAAGTCTTGTGAAATAAAATAGAAAACAAATAATATTATTAGAAATATTCTATATTACTATATTATTAGAATTATCTAATTCATTATTAGAATTATCTAATTCTAATTTTAAATATATTCTATTTAAATTCTATTAATTTGAAATTCTATTTCTATTAAATAGAAATTCTATTCAATTTCTAGTAAATTCTATTAATATAATAATATTCAAATATTTCTATTTCAAATAGAAATATTCAATTTGAATAAAATATTCAATTTTATTCAATTTTATTTGAAATTTTCTATTTTAACTAATTCTATTTGAAATTATATTAATTATTTATTATAAAATAAAATGAAATTAAATAGAATTCTATTATTCTATATATATTAATATATTATTCGATACATTAAATATTCATTCTATTTAAAATCTATTTAATAGAATGAATATTTAATAATATAATTAATAATAATATAATTAATAACTTGTTAAATTAATTAATTAAGTTAAAAAGTAATAAAATAATTACCTTAAAACTTAATAAGTAATAAAAACTGTGTTGTATAACTTCATTCAAAAAAACTTTCGTTGAATAACTACGGAAATCACTCCAAAATAAAATTGGAAAATCATTTCTATTTGGATAGTTTCTTTTATCCTTTTACTTTATGTTTATTTAGTGTCTATTTACTATTTACTTGTATATTTGTATCAAATTTGTATGGTTTTTTAGATTTTCAAATGAAAATCTAAAAAAAAAGTATTATACTAAGAATCGTAAAAGGTCTTATAAATTATAAAGAAAAATAGAGGGTCATTTGCAATTTGAATTTAACTTAGTAAATTTATTACTTGATTCATTCCTATAATATCCCGAATAAGATAAGAAGAAAAAAAAGATCACATGACCAAATCACTCGAAAAAAAAATCCAAATTTTCTTTTGTTTTTGTACAACTAGATCCTACGATTACTAATTCTGAGTATCCTTTTGGAGATTTTACATTTTTTTTATTTCCATATTCAAAAAAAACTTCTTTGTAGTTAAGTGGCAAGAAAGACCTTTTTGATCTAATACATAAATATGTGCATCACGAATATTGATTATTCCAATTATTTTTTGGTGTTCTCCTCCGTTCATCGAATATTCCCTACGACAGGTACTTGTTAATGGATGACTAATGAATTTCTTAAAATGGAAAAAACAAGAAAAAACTCT